GAAAGGGTAGAAGAATGGGACCTATTTTGGGACATACAATGCATTACAGACGTATGATCATTACGCTTCAATCGAGTTATTCTATTCTACTTCATTAGAAAATTCGAAATTAAAAAGAAGAAAAGTTAGAAAGAAAAGAAACCTAAATCAAAATACTTAATAGCATGGCCATACATTTATACAAAACTTCTACCCCGAGCACACGCAACAGAGCCGTAGACAATCAAGTGAAATCCAATCCACGAAATAAATTGATCTATGGACAGCGTCGTTGTGGTAAAGGTCGTAATGCCAGAGGAATCATTACCGCAAGGCATAGAGGGGGAGGCCATAAGCGTCGATACCGTAAAATCGATTTTCGACGGAATAATGAAAAAAACATATATGGTAGAATCGTAACCATAGAATACGATCCTAACCGAAATGCATACATTTGTCTCATACACTATGGGGATGGTGAGAAAAGATATATTTTACACCCCAGAGGGGCTATAATTGGAGATACCATTGTTTCTGGTACAGAAGTTCCTATAAAAATGGGGAATGCCCTACCTTTGACCGATATGCCCTTAGGCACAGCCATACATAACATAGAAATCACACTTGGGAAGGGTGGACAATTAGCTAGAGCAGCGGGTGCTGTAGCAAAACTGATTGCAAAAGAGGGGAAATCGGCCACATTAAAATTACCTTCTGGGGAGGTCCGTTTGATATCCAAAAACTGCTCAGCAACAGTCGGACAAGTGGGGAATGTTGGAGTTAAACATAAAAGTTTGGGTAGAGCCGGATCTAAGCGTTGGCTAGGTAAGCGTCCTGTAGTAAGAGGAGTAGTTATGAACCCTGTAGACCATCCCCATGGGGGTGGTGAAGGGAGGGCCCCCATTGGTAGAAAAAACCCCACAACCCCTTGGGGTTATCCTGCACTTGGAAGAAGAAGTCGAAAAAGGAATAAATATAGTGATAATTTTATTATTCGTCGACGTAGTAAATAGGAATTAGTTTCTTTGTCTTTACATTGATAAAAAAAAAAAATAGGAGTAATTAACTGTGACACGTTCACGAACAAAAAATCCTTTTGTAGCGAATCATTTATTAAGAAAAATTGATAAGCTTAACACAAAGGAGGAAAAAGAAATAATTGTAACTTGGTCTCGAGCATCTACTATTATACCCGCAATGGTTAGACACACAATTGCTATCTATAATGGAAAAGAACACTTGCCTATTTACATAAAGAGTCGTATGGTAGGTTATAAATTGGGAGAATTTGTACCGACTTTCCATTTACGAGGGCAGGAAAAAAACGATAATAAATCTCGTCGTTAAGTTAATATAAAAAATACAGATGTTTATTGTTCATTAATAGGAGGTAAACTTTAATGGGAATCATAAAAAAGTCAAGGCAAGAAGAGAACGATGAATTAAGCGAACTGAATAGGAGAAGGGGAATATATGCTTTTGGTCGATATATAAGAATGTCTGCTGACAAAGCACGCAGGGTAATTGATCAGATCCGTGGGCGTTCCTACGAAGAAGCACTTATGATATTAGAATTCATGCCCTATAGAGCATGTTATCCCATCTTTAAATTGATTTATTCTGCGGCAGCAAATGCTAGGCACAATAAGGGTTCCAACAAAACAGAGTTAATGATTAGGAAAGTCGAAGTTAACAAAGGAACTACCATAAAAAAATTAAAACCCCGAGCTAAAGGACGTAATTATCTGATAAAAAGACCTACTTGTCACATAACTATTGTATTACAAGATACATTCTTCATGGAAGAATTTAGAAAAAATATACACACGTTTTCAAAAGAAGATATACAACAAGTTTGGGCTGCAGTGAACTCTTCAACTTTAAGAAAGTTTGACGACTTACTATTAAGACTGTTAATAAAAGGAGAGCTAAAACTTTACTAATATGGCACAAAAAATAAATCCACTTGGTTTCAGACTTGGTACAACCCAAGATCATTATTCCCTTTGGTTTGAACAACCAAAAAATTATTCTGAAGGTCTACAAGAAGATCAAAAAATACGGAATTGTATCAAAAATTATGTAGAAAAAAATACAAGAACATCGCTATATGGCGAAGGAATTGCACGTATCGAAATTCAAAAAAGAATCGATCTGATACAGGTTATCATCTATATGGGATTTCCTAAATTATTAATAAAAAATAGACCGCGAGCGGTCGAAGACCTCAAAATAAACGTACAAAAAGAATTGAATTGTGTGAACCGAAAACTCAACATTACTATTAAACAAATTGCAAAACCTTATGGACACCCTAAAATTCTTGCAGAATTTATAGCCGTACAATTAAGAAATAGGGTATTCTTTCGAAAAGCAATGAAAAAGGCTATTGAATTAGGCAAACAAGCCGGGGCAAAAGGAATTAAAATACAAATCGCGGGCCGTCTCGGTGGAAAAGATAAGGCACGTGTTGACTGGATAAGAAAGGGTAGGGTTCCCCTACAAACCATTCGCGCGAAAATTGATTATTACGCCTATACGTTTCGAACTATCTATGGGGTATTGGGTATCAAAATTTGGATATTTATAGACGAGGAATAATAAGCCTTTCCTTGACTTGTCTTTCTGTTTTGATTTAACGATAGAACAAAGAATGACAGCCTTTTTTCCATCAAATTTCCATCAAAACAATTCTCATTTTTAATTCTATATTCTATAAGGTTGAATAAAAATTCGATTGACCTCTTTCTTCTTTTGATAGAATTGCTATGCTTAGTGTGTGACTCGTTGGTTTTTGTTAGAATTAATACGAAAAAAAGTAAGAGCCCATAGTATGAAGTATGAACTAATAACTATAGAACTAATAACCAACTCATCGCATCACATTATCTGGATCCAAAGAAGCAGTCAAGATAGGATATTTTGGTCCTATCATTGCAGCAACTGAATTTTTTTTTCATAAACAAGAAATCAAATGAGTTGTCAAGCAAAAGAAAAAAAAAAAGAAAAATATACATTAAAGGAGGGGGATGCGGATAAATGGAAAGGCGAAAGAAAGAAAAAAATGAATCTAAATGATATACGATTCCACTATGTAAGGTCTTTGAATCATATCATAAAAGACAATGTAATAAAGCATGAATACAGATTCACACATAATTATCTGATATGAATCTATTCATAGAAAAAAGAAAAAAGTAAGAGCCTCCGGCCAATAAAGACTAAGAGGGTTGGCTCAAGAACAAAGTTCATTAAGGGCTCCATTGTAGAATTCAGACCTAATCATTAATCAAGAAGCGATGGGAACGATGTAATCCATGAATACAGAAGATTCATTTGAAAAAGAATCCTAATGATTCATTGGGAAGGATGGCGGAACGAACCAGAGACCAATTCATCTATTCTGAAAAGTGATAAACTAATCCTATAAAACTAAAATAGATATTGAAAGAGTAAATATTCGCCCGCGAAAATTCCTTTTTTATTAAATTGCTCACATTTTATTTTAGCAATGCAATCTAATAAAATATATCTATACAAAAAAATATAGACAAACTATATATAATATATTTCAAATTTCCTTATATATCCTAATATAAAAATATCTAATAAATTAGATGAATATCAAAGAATCTATTGATTTAGTGTATTATTAAATGTATATCTTAATTCAATATTATTATTCTATTCATTTTTATTATTCATTTTTATTCATTTTCAAATTTAGAATATATTAATCTATATATTAATTTAGAATTCTATTCTAATTCGAATTCAATTTTTAAATATTCATATTCAATTTTAATTGAAATTTTTTCATTCGCGAGGAGCCGGATGAGAAGAAACTCTCACGTCCGGTTCTGTAGTAGAGGTGGAATTAAGAAAAAACCATCAACTATAACCCCAAAAGAACCAGATTCTGTAAACAACATAGAGGAAGAATGAAGGGAATATCTTATCGGGGGAATCGTATTTGTTTCGGAAGATATGCTCTTCAGGCACTTGAACCTGCTTGGATCACGTCTAGACAAATAGAAGCAGGTCGGCGAGCAATGACGCGAAATGCACGCCGCAGTGGAAAAATATGGGTACGTATATTTCCAGACAAACCAGTTACAGTAAAATCTGCGGAAAGCCGTATGGGTTCGGGGAAAGGATCCTCCCGATATTGGGTAGTTGTTGTCAAACCCGGTCGAATACTTTATGAAATAAGCGGAGTATCAGAAAAGATAGCCCGAAGGGCTATCTCGATAGCGGCATCTAAAATGCCTGTACGAACTCAATTCATTATTTCAGGATAGGAATGTAGAACCAAAGGAAATAGATCTTGGGGATAAAAACAACCGTAGATTCTTTTTACTTTTTATTTTCGGCAAACAATATTTCTTTTTCTTTTTCGCCCTTTGTTTGTTTGCATTTATTGAAAGAACAGATAAAAAGAAGATATGATTCAACCTCAGACCCATTTGAATGTAGCAGACAACAGCGGGGCTCGAAAATTAATGTGTATTCGAATCATAGGAGCTAGCAATCGTCGATATGCTCGTATTGGTGACGTTATTGTTGCTGTGATCAAAAAAGCAATACCAAGTACGCGCTTAGAAAGATCAGAAGTGATCAGAGCTGTAATTGTACGTACCTGTAAAGAACTCAAACGCGACAATGGTCTGCTAATACGATATGATGACAATGCTGCAGTTATCATTGATCAAAAAGGAAATCCAAAAGGAAGTAGAGTTTTTGGTGCGATTGCCCTGGAATTGAAAAAAAACTTTCCTAAAATACTTTCATTAGCTCCTGAGGTATTATAAGATGAGAAGTAGGATATTTGAATGAAATTGTAGATTGTGTATCACGTATATACCTTTCATTTTGAATTTTTTTTTTATTTTTTTAATTCATAAAAAAAAATAAACTAATAAAAAAAGCATGTTGATTATATAAAAATTCGGAGACACCACTGATTTTAGTTTATCATGGGTAGGGACACTATTGCTGATATAATAACCTCTATACGAAATGCTGACATGAATAGAAAAGGAACAGTTCGAATAGCATCTACTAACATCACCGAAAGCATTGTTAAAATACTTTTACGAGAAGGCTTTATTGAAAATGCGAGAAAACACCAAGAAAGAAACAAATATTTTTTGGTTTTAACTCTGCGACATAGAAGAAATAGGAAAGGACCATATAGAAATACTTTAAATTTAAAAAGAGTCAGTCGGCCTGGTCTACGAATCTATTCTAACTATCAACGAATTCCTAGAATTTTAAGTGGAATGGGAATTGTAATTCTTTCTACCTCTCGAGGTATAATGACGGATCGGGAAGCTCGACTAGAAGGAGTTGGTGGAGAAATTTTATGTTATATATGGTAATCCTTCTGATATCCGAGTTAGATCAAAAATTTCTTATTTGTGATAGAACGAGCAGGTTATCTATTCTCTTCCCCCTATTAGTTGGTACCTTAAGGAGGTTTTGCTTGGAATGAAAGAACAAAAATGGATACTAGAAGGATTGGTTATTCAATCATTTCCTAATGCTATGTTCCACGTTCGTTTGGATAATGAACAGGTAGTTCTAGGTTATATTTCAGGAAAGATACGATGTAATTCTATACGAATCCTACCGGGAGATAGGGTTAAGATTGAAATAAGCCCTTATGATTTAACCAAAGGCCGTATAATTTATAGATTCCCCCACAACGATTCAGATGATTCGGATGATTCAAAGGACTAAGTGGTTTTTCAACTTCAACATTCCTTCCCATGAGAATACAATTCGAGGTTCAAAATTTCAAGAAACTTATTTTCTTCCAAGAAATAGACTCGGAATTAAAGTAAGGAATGACAAATATGAAAAAAGGGGCCTCTGTTCGTAAAATTTGTGAAAAATGTCGTCTGATCCGCAGACGAGGACGAATTATAGTAATTTGTTCTAACTCAAAACATAAACAACGACAAGGATAATTATTCTACTAAAAATAAAAGGAATTTTGTAAAAGATTTGATTTCCGTAAAAAAAAAAATGAAGGATTTGTTTTGACATGAAATGGATATATCCATATATCTCTGACTCATATTTATGAGATGATAAAATATGGCAAAACACGGACCAAGAATTGTTTATCGGCGGCGTCGTATTCGTTCGCGTAAGACTGCTGCACGTAAAATACCAAAGGGCATTATTCATGTTCAAGCAGGTTTCCACAATACCATTGTGACTGTTACGGATGTAGGGGGTCGGGTGGTTTCTTGGGCTTCCGCCGGTACTTGTGGATTCAGGGGTGCAAAAAGAGGGACACCCTTTGCGGCTCAAACCGCGGCGGGAAGTGCTATTCGTCCAGTGGTAGGGCAGGGTATGCAACGAGCAGAAGTCAGGATAAAGGGTACCGGTCTCGGAAGGGATGGAGCATTACGGGCTATTCGTAGAAGTGGTGTACGAGTAAGGTTCGTGCTAGACGTAACCCCTATGCCGCATAATGGCTGTAGGCCTCCTAAAAAAAGACGTGTGTAGAAAAAAAAATTGAAGAAATTTCAAGAGAAATAAATGATTCAAAAATATGATCAATATTTTATAATATTACTATGGTTCGAGAGAAAATAAGAGTATCTACCCGTACACTGCAGTGGAAGTGTGTTGAATCAAGAACAGATAGTAAATGTCTTTATTATGGGCGCTTTATTCTCTCTCCACTGATGAAAGGTCAAGCTGACACAATAGGCGTTGCGATGCGAAGAGCTTTGCTTGGAGAAATAGAAGGAACATGTATCACACGTGCAAAATTTGAGAAAATACCACATGAATACTCTACCATAGTAGGTATTCAAGAATCAGTACACGAAATTTTAATGAATTTGAAAGAAATTGTATTGAGAAGTAATCTATATGGAACTTGTGAGGCGTCTATTTGTGTTAGGGGCCCTAGATGTGTAACTGCTCAAGATATCATCTTGCCACCTTATGTCGAAATAGTTGACAATACACAGCATATAGCTAGCTTGACAGAACCAATTGATTTGTGTATTGGATTACAACTCGAGAGAAATCGCGGATATCGTATAAAAGCGCCAAATAACTTTCAAGATGGAAGTTACCCTATAGATGCTCTATTCATGCCTGTTCGAAACGTGAATCATAGTATTCATTCTTATGGGAATGAAAACCAAGAGATACTCTTTCTCGAAATATGGACAAATGGAAGTTTAACTCCGAAAGAAGCCCTTTATGAAGCCTCCCGGAATTTAATTGATTTATTTATTCCTTTTCTACATGCGGAAGAAGAAAACTTACATTTAGAGGACAATCAACACAAAGTTTCTTTACCCCTTTTTACCTTTCACAATAGATTGACTGAACTAAGTAAAAACAAAATAAAAAAAGCATTGAAATATATTTTTATTGATCAATTAGAATTGCCACCTAGGATCTATAATTGCCTCAAAAAGTCCAATATACATACATTATTGGACCTTTTGAATAAGAGTCAAGAAGATCTTATTAAAATTGAGCATTTTC